AAAAATCTCATATTCGTAAAGCAAAAACATAGACACACTCCTATGAACATGGAAAATAGACCGGATTAATCGATTCAAATTGAAGTTGTAAAGTCATCCAGAACTGTTTAGTCAAAACAAGAATTTATTTTCACCAAATGGGGGGAATGGGGATATCTCATTTCAAGGTTTATCAACTGACTTGACTGGGGCCCTGTTTCCAGTCTACTTCCAGTTTACTGTATTTTTGTATTTCAATTTTCTTTAATTTCTTTAGTTAGTATAGCTCTATATGTTACGCTTAGACAAATTTTCTTGTTTTCACCTAGGATTCCGGCTAAAGAAAGCGACTTCCAAATATTCCAAAAAAGAAAACAAAACAGAATTATTCTTTTTTGTTTACAATTATTATTCTTTTGGGTTTTTTATTTTGAATAAAAAGAGGTCTTTTTGTCGTTTTTTTCTTAATGGTTTAGAATGAAAAAATATTCAAATGTAAGAGAATCGATAGGTATTTACATCTCAGGATTTCGAATATCTTAATCTTAGTGTGTGTATATTCCGTTTATTAGAATCGGGGTAGGGTTTTCTCTTGATTGAATAGAGAAAAAGAAGACCATTCCCCCTTTTTTCTTTTTTTGTTGTGCTTCGCTAGGTCTAGCTAAGGTGTACCAAGAAAAAGCTTATTTTAGTTGACATTGTTGACACTGAAACTTGATTGTTTTTTCACCAAACTTTAGCTTGTCCCCTAATGTGAATAACTCTTTTGAGTTTTTCGCCGGACGCATGTCTTTTACTTATTAAATTCATTAACTTAAATTCATTAAGGTTAGCTATACCAAAGAAAAGGAGGATAACTAATTGAACCCCTTGATTGTGGTCGACAGGGAACTTCATATGGAATTTCTCTCCAAAGATTCATGGCGAAAGGTTGGTTTGTTTATCCACGATTGGATAGAGATAGATTCCATCCCTTGAGATACGTTTTTATTTGAGTTTTCTCTTCTGTTTATAATCTGTTTAAAACAATTCCTGCGAGTGAGTTTTTAGGAAGAAATTTCTTTGGACAAACCAACCGGTCAGTTACAAGTACCAAAAAAGAATGAAGAAATTATACAATTTTTTATTTCTTCATTCTTTTTTTATTTTCTATTTAATATTTATAGGGCTCTAGGGCTATACGGACTCGAACCGTAGACCTTCTCGGTAAAACAGATCAAACTGATTATTATCAAAATGATCTGAACTGTTTCAAAAACCCAACATGCATTTTTTTGCATTGGGCTCTTTCATTAACTGATAGAAATATCAGCCAATCCGCCATATTTTTTTCTTGACAGAAAAGTAAGATAAGAAGATGTCTCCATGTGCTCTGATTCATTATTTGGGATTCTGGTCCAGGAGCACTACCAAAGTGTTTCAAGGGTGGGATTATCTTGACGTAGGTCTGCCTCTGCGCTAGATCGTTTTAAGTTAAATGAAGTCTCTATCGTTCGTTTTCATTTTAAAATGAAAATCAAATATGAAACTCCATACACCTTAAAGTTCATAGGACGAAAAGAGATTTTTTGAGGACCTTATACTCATTATGCCTAGCATTGAATGCACTGGTATTCACCTTATCAATATCTCAAATCAATGATAGGGCCTGTTTGACACCTAAAAGAAAAGGGCACAAAAATCGGACCGAATCATTTGTCAGGCTATTGTTCTCTCAAAGTTATGGAGTAAGACATGGATTTCGTAATAAAATCAATTTTTTTGAGTGTATGATGGATTCCCCCGAAAAGCATTGGCGCGTGTGTAAACGAGGTGCTCTACCAACTGAGCTATAGCCCTTAGTACTTTTGATGCGTATTTTATCATGTATATAATTTCTTGTCAAGGCGAATATTTTATGACCCAACATCCGAAAATTTTGAGTGGTATTGCTTGGATTAGTATTGCTTAGTTGTTGCTTATAAGGAATATGATATTTATAATCCATCGATGGGATGGGTTTCGTTTGGTTATCTTTGGGATGAAAAATTACCTACTTAACTCAGTGGTTAGAGTGTTGCTTTCATACGGCGGGAGTCATTGGTTCAAATCCAATAGTAGGTAGGACTTATTAGATACCAGGGACTCCGGTATCTAATAAGTTTTTTGCCCTACTCTCTTTTCTTTTTATTGATTTTGTATTCTTATTGATTATTGATTTCTATTTCATTTTTGAAATGTGTTATAGAAAAATTGGACTCTGGCAAGTGAATCCAATCAAGCAGAATCCAATCGAAATAGGGTTTCGAAACCGAGCCTCTTTTTTTGATTATTCGAACGCACCAACTGCTTATGAAATCGCATTGACAGCCTCTACTCTTGTCCTAGCTCGTCGGAGAGCTAGATTTGCCTCAATTATTTGTCTCTTTCCTTCAGCTTTTCTAAAATTAGCTTCTGCTATTTCAAGAGTTTGCTGAGCTTCTTGCGGATCAATATCACTACCCTTTTCCGCATCATTTACTAAAACAGTGATTTCATTATTGCCTATTCTAGCAAAACCACCCATCAGAGCCATCGGTAACCATTGGTCCTTAAGGCGTATTCTCAAAATCCCTATATCTACAGCTGTAGCAATAGGGGCATGATTTGGTAATACACCAATTTGACCGCTATTCGTAGATAAAACGATTTCTTTCACTTCTGAATCCCAAACAATTCGATTAGGGGTCAGTACACAAAGATTTAAGGTCATTTCTTCAAATTGCTCTCCATTTCTAAGTTCATAGCCTTCGCGGTAGCTTCATCAATATTACCTACCAAATAAAAGGCCTGTTCAGGAAGACCATCTAATTCTCCTGAAAGGATCAATTGAAACCCTCTAATGGTTTCCGCTAGACCGACATATTTCCCAGGAGAACCGGTAAATACTTCGGCTACAAAAAAGGGTTGCGATAAGAAACGCTCAATTTTTCGCGCTCTTGCTACGGTTAAACGATCCTCTTCGGATAATTCGTCCAACCCCAGGATCGCTATAATGTCCTGAAGCTCTTTATAACGTTGTAAGGTTTGCTTAACTCTTTGTGCAGTTTCATAATGTTCCTCACCAACGATCCGAGGTTGAAGCATGGTTGAAGTTGAGTCTAAAGGATCTACTGCTGGATAGATGCCTTTGGCAGCTAATCCTCTTGATAGTACGGTAGTAGCATCTAAATGTGCAAATGTCGTAGCAGGAGCGGGATCGGTCAAATCGTCTGCAGGTACATAAACTGCTTGAATAGAGGTGATCGACCCCTCTTTGGTAGAAGTAATTCTTTCTTGTAAAGAGCCCATTTCGGTACTCAAGGTGGGTTGATAACCGACCGCGGAAGGCATTCTACCCAATAAAGCCGATACCTCGGATCCTGCTTGGACGAAGCGGAAGATATTGTCGATAAATAGAAGTACGTCTTGTTCATTAACATCTCGGAAATATTCCGCCATTGTTAGGGCAGTCAACCCAACTCTCATACGAGCTCCCGGCGGTTCGTTCATCTGGCCGTAAACCAGGGCCACTTTTGATTCTGCAATATTTTCTTCGTTAATAACTCCCGACTCTTTCATTTCCATGTAAAGATCATTTCCTTCACGAGTACGCTCACCCACTCCGCCAAATACGGATACACCCCCATGGGCTTTGGCAATATTGTTAATCAATTCCATAATGAGTACCGTTTTCCCAACCCCAGCCCCACCAAATAGTCCGATTTTTCCCCCACGGCGATACGGGGCTAAAAGATCTACTACCTTAATTCCTGTTTCAAAAATAGATAATTTTGTATCCAATTGGATAAAGGCAGGCGCAGATCGATGAATAGGAAATGTTGTACGAGTATCTACAGGACCCAAATTATCAACAGGCTCTCCAAGCACGTTAAAGATGCGTCCCAGAGTTGCTCCACCGACGGGAACACTTAGAGGAGCTCCTGTATCAATCACTTCCATTCCTCTCATCAGACCATCTGTAGCACTCATAGCTACAGCTCGAACTCGATTATTTCCTAATAATTGCTGTACCTCACAAGTCACATTAATTGGTTGACCAACAGTATCTCGACCTTTAACTACCAGAGCGTTATAAATATTAGGCATCTTGCCCGGTGGAAAGGCTACATCTAGTACCGGGCCAATGATTTGGACGATACGCCCCAGGTTTTTTTTTTCAATCGTGGAAACCCCAGACCCAGAAGTAGTAGGATTAATTCTCATAATATCTCATAATAATAAATAAAAAAAATGTCGAAATTTGTGAAAATTATCAAATTTAAAATAAACGTCCGATAGCACGCCGATCAGTTAATTAATTCAATAGGAAATGGGAGTTAGCACTCGATTTCGTTGGTGCCATCCAATCGAATACACTTCAATTGTTTACTTATTCAAATTCAATGGGTAAAGTTGCAAGCCCAACCGAGCTATTTTGAAATTTTCAAGTGGATGGGATTTTGAGAAAGTTTTTCATTTGTCTATCATTATAGACAATCCTATTTAGATTCTAAAAAAATATTCTATGGAATTTGGATCCGAATTCTATTTACATTTCAATTCATTATTTCTATCTTTATCTTATTGGCTCTTCTTTTTTTTTCAGCATATTAATTTAGGCCTATAGCCTATATCTTTTATATCTTTTCGTTTTTTATACTCTTTCGTGGATGAATTGCGCCTATTTTGATATCTAGGATTTACATATACAACATATACCACTGTCAAGAGGGAATCTCTTATTAGTTGGGTTAGTTATTTCGACTCGAAAAAAGGTCAAAACGAAAAGTGGGGTTGCGCTATACATATGAAAGAGTATACAATAATGATGTGTTTGGTAAATCAAATACCATGGTCTAATAATCAATCTGATTAGTTGATAATATTTAGTATTAATTGGGAAGTTTTTGAAACATTCCTATGAATAGTTTCATTAACGCCTAATTCAGTCGTGTCGAGTAGACCTTGTTGTTGTCAGAATTCTTAATTCATGAGTTGTAGGGAGGGATTTATGTCACCAC